TAAAAGTGAGGGTTCCGACATAAGTACCAGCACGAATGGTAGTGATTTAACTAGAATAGAAAGTTCTAATGATCCGGATGGAACTCAAAAATACCGGCATTTGTGGGTTCAATGTGAAAATTGTTATGGATTAAATTATAAGAAAAATTTTAAATCAAAAATGAATCTTTGTGAACAATGCGGATATCATTTGAAAATGAGTAGTTCAGATAGAATCGAACTTTCGATCGATCGGGGTACTTGGGATTCTATGGATGAAGACATGATTTCTCTGGATCCCATTGAATTTCATTCGGAGGAGGAGCCTTATAAAGATCGTATCGATTCTTATCAAAGAAAGACAGGATTGACTGAGGCTGTTCAAACAGGCATAGGTCAACTAAATGGTATTCCCGTAGCAATGGGGGTTATGGATTTTCAGTTTATGGGGGGTAGTATGGGATCCGTGGTCGGGGAGAAAATCACTCGTTTGGTTGAGTACGCTACTAAAAAATCTCTGCCTCTTATTATAGTGTGTGCTTCCGGGGGGGCGCGCATGCAAGAAGGAAGTTTGAGCTTGATGCAAATGGCTAAAATATCGTCTGCGTTATATGATTATCAATCAAAGAAAAAGTTATTCTATGTACCAATCCTTACATCTCCTACTACAGGTGGGGTGACTGCTAGTTTTGGTATGTTGGGGGATATTATTATTGCCGAACCCAATGCCTACATTGCATTTGCGGGTAAAAGAGTAATTGAACAAACATTGAATAAAACAGTACCTGAAGGTTCACAATCGGCTGAATATTTATTCCAGAAGGGTTTATTCGATCTAATCGTACCACGTAATCCTTTAAAAAGCGTTCTGAGTGAGTTATTTCAGCTCCACGCTTTCGTTTCTTTGAATCAAAATTCAATCAAGTAGAATAGAGCATTAAGTTCTATTTTTTATTTGTAGCAAACAAGTAGTTAGAATCCAAGTAAAAAAAGACGAATGGGGTTTCTTTGTTGACATAAGATCTAATTGTTGAAAAAATCAAAGCGGATAACTCTTTTTTTATTATATTCCTAATTACTATTATATTCCTAATTACTAAGTAAGATTACTAATTAAGTATATTCCTAATTACTAAGTAAGATTACTAATTAAGAAACCTTTATCAACAAGATAAATATTCTTTTCGTGAAATTAGTAAAATAAAACGAATTTCCTCTTCTCTTCTTACGTATGTATATACTTCAAATATAGAAAATATAGATATCTAGTTTTGTATCTTTCTATATCTCCCGAGAATCCCATTTTAACTAAGAATCCCTTTTGGGTCGGATTCTAACGAATCTTTCGAGAATTTGTAAGAAACTTTTTCTTTATTCAATTAGTAGAAGACAGGAGTAAAAGACGAATAAAGGGATTCTCATATATATATTTTTTATTTTACATATCTTGCATGTAGAAAGATGAATAAGTCTATTATATACTCACTTAGATATATACTTAGATTTCTACTAATTAGTATAAGATATCTTTTTAGTATAAGATATCTTTATAAAAAATTAGTATAAGATATCTTTATAAAAAATAAATAATAATAACAGCTACAATACAAATAGTAAATCGAGGTATCCATTCTATGACAACTTTTGACTTTCCCTCTGTTTTGGTGCCTTTAGTGGGCCTAGTATTTCCGGCAATGGCAATGGCTTCTTTATCTCTTCATGTTCAAAAAAATCAGACTGTTTAGATCTGATGGGCCCAACTCTCATTCATTTTTTTTTTCAAACTTAGACTTGTATCATAACACAGATATCGATTTAGTAGAATATGGTATAACATGGGGCTTACGCCGAACATAAAAGAGCGGCTCTTATGCCTGTAGAAAGATGATATATGGGTAAAGGAATTCTATCTATTTGAAAATATATCGGAATCACCGGATAGCTGAAATGTAAAATCGGTGTATCTATATGTATATCGATGGTATCATACGAAGGGTATGTTATTATTTTAGATCTAACCAATTTGATGAATTACTCTTAAAGGTTCCCAGCAAACTAGTACTAGTTGATGAGAGTGACTTCGGAAACAAAAAGAGTAAAGTCTGGGGTATTCTCTCAATTCCAATAAAACGAAACCGGATCAAGTATGAGTTGTCGATCAGAACATATATGGATAGAACCTATAACGGGGTCTCGAAAAACAAGTAATTTCTATTGGGCTGTTATCCTTTTTTTAGGTTCATTAGGATTCTTAGTGGTTGGAACTTCCAGTTATCTTGGTAGAAACTTGATATCTTTATTTCCGTCTCAGCAAATCTTTTTTTTTCCACAAGGGATCGTGATGTCTTTCTATGGGATCGCAGGTCTCTTTATTAGCTCCTATTTGTGGTGCACAATTTCGTGGAATGTAGGGGGTGGTTATGATCGATTCGATAGAAAAGAAGGAATGGTGTGTATTTTTCGTTGGGGATTTCCTGGAAAAAATCGTCGCATCTTCCTCCGATTCCTTCTAAAAGATGTT